GATTTTAGGGATAAGGAATAAATTAAACAAACAAACCATGGATAAATCCAAGCGACCTTTTCTTAAATTCAAGCGATCTTTTCGTAGGCGTTTGCCCCCGATTCAATCGGGGGATCGAATTGATTATAGAAACATGAGTTTAATTAGTCGATTTATTAGTGAACAAGGAAAAATATTATCAAGACGTGTGAATAGATTGACCTTGAAACAACAACGATTAATTACTCTTGCTATAAAACAAGCTCGTATTTTATCTTTGTTACCTTTTCTCAATAATGAGAAACAATTTGAAAGAACCGAGTCGACCGCTAGAACTACTGGTTTTAAAGCCCGAAATAAATAGGCTTACTTTTTCTTCACTTGAATCATAATTACAAGAATCTAGATTTGAGTGAATCTAGATTTGAGTATCGTGTCGTAAGAAAAAATGAATCGGAAAAAAAGAAATCTGTTTTTATTGAATTGAACGTGTTCATTCATTTTTACTACTTTAGTATATTTTCTCATACTAATTTCTACTCTACCTTCCCGGAGTTCATTCTCCGGGTAACTCCATTTAAATTATTCTGGTGGATTCTTTCCAATCTACTTCCTTTATGATTTCGTTCGAAATCATATAAAGACAATTCCTATTTGATATAGCTATTTGTGCAAGTATTTTACGGTTAAGAAGCAACTGTCTCTTGTACAGATCGTGTATTAATCTACTATAACTATAGGATACTCCCCTTTCGCGAATTACTGCGTTTATCCTAGTGATCCACAAACGACGAAAATCTCTCTTTTTCCTATCCCTATCCCGATGAGCCGAAACTAAAGCTCTTATTTTCTGTTGAGTAATAGTTCTAGTAAGCCTTGAATGAGCCCCTCGAAAGCTTGATGCAAATAAACGAATTTTTGTTCTACGTCTCCGAGCTATATATCCCCGTTTAATTCTGGTCATTGAATAAATGAAACTTTGACGAATAACTAATTGATTGCCTTTCTTTCAGTTATTCTTTTCCCCCTTCCTAGTCTATTAATAACAAAACGAATTTTTCCAATGTATAAAATCAAAATTCCAATGGCTTTGGCTACTCTAACCTTCCCGACCACGATTTTTTTTTTAGGTATTTCACTGCGAAATAAGACAGAACTAAGAAATTGTATTTTCCTAGGTATCAAAAATATAGTAAATAAAAGAAATAAAAAAAGAAATAGTGGGTTCCTTCGTTTCTATGGTTACTTCTTAAACGGTGAGGTCTTCTCTATACACCGGAGCCTTTACTTTATACTTTAATTTACTATTTAATCAACTAATTGATGTTATTGGGAACTTGTATAGTTCACACGCTTTGGCTCTACCCATGAATTATCCAGTAATAGGTCTTTCACAATCAGATCTACCTATACAGTAACGGTATTTAATTATGAAAGTTTGCTGGGTAGCTGACCCTCTTAGTCCGTTTAAATAAGATTTCCTCCGCTTAATGGATAACCATTTGTTACCAATGGAGAATTTCTTATCATCTTAAATTCAGGTGATTGGATTTACACCAACGGAAACCATAAACTTCATACACAATAGAGGGATATGGTAGAGTTTTTTTTTTTAAATAATGGATGGAGTTCCTTTTTCCATCCTATCCCATTCACCGGTACTGATCATTGATACTGTAAAAGTAGTTTTCTTGCTTTTGTGCCAGCTCATGATCTAAACGAGTCGCACATACACCCTAGTACATGTTCCTCGACGCTGAGGGCACCCCCGAAGAGCGGGGGATTTCGTGACATTTCTGATTGGCTGTCTTGTATTTCTAATAAGTTGTTTAATAGTTGGCATGTTGAATCGTATACATAATATGATGGGTTGGTTTAGATTGATCCTAACCGAATGATGGTGAATTACTTCTATTTAATAGAATATTCAATTCGAAGATAAAATCTCAAATCACAGATTTGCGCGAAATCCATGTTATTTTCCCTGAACCGCTACAAAATCAACAATTCCATAAGCTTGGGCTTCTGTTGCTGACATAAAAATATCTCTTTCCATATCTTCGTGTACAACCCAGAAGGGTTTGCCCGTTCTTTCTGCATAAACCCTTGTGAGGGTTTCACGCAGTTTCATCAGTTCTACCGCTTCCATGACAAATTCGCCTACTTGTGCCATATAAAAAGCACTATAAGGTTCATGTATCATTACCCTGATGATATAACAAAATAAAAGCTTCCCCTATCTCGCATGATAAAGCAAAGAGAAAAGAAAGATAAAGAATAGAAAAAAGATAGAATTGAACAACCGTACAGGCATCTTTTGTGCATACGGCTCTACAAGAAAATTGACCCCCCTCCTTTCTATTGAAGAAAGAGAAAATAGAATCTATCAGACTCAGATGGGTAAATAATCAAATTGCCATCCTTCCTTTCGGAGGAGTTCAAAAATACTATGATGGCTCCGTTGCTTTATATGTTTATTTTTTCTTTTTTTTGTCTGTGATTCAGCAATCCCAAAGTTTCT